CTATACATAAACAAAGCTAAAACACAAAATTAGTGTCGCAACAACCACCAATGTTGACCTAAAATACGTTGTACTTAAGCCTCCAGTTTGAACTATAAGTCTTAAAAGTATATTAATAAAATACCCTACAATAGCAGCCACAACAACCACCAACCCCACAAATAAAAATACCAAAAAACCCTGGCCCATTAAACCAAGCCTGTAAAACTTAAACAAAAATCCAACTACAGGGGGAATACTCCTTAAAGTGACCAATACGCCAGCAGTCCCTAACACTTCCCCATAAGACACCAATAACAAAAGCAATAATAGTATGCCACCATACACCCTAAAATAAAACAGGAAAGAGCCAGGATTGCCCAACAGAATAAATAAAAGCCACCCTGTATGCACTAAAGAAGATATAACTACCAACCACTTAACAGACATCCCATAACTCATCAATATACTACCAACAACCACGCTCAACAAAGCCAAAGCCACAAAAACCTCCCTACCACAATCAACCAACCAACCCCACCGAGCAACTAACACCAAAGGAATTATCTTCTGTGCAAATAATACTATTAACACTCCCCATCTCAATCCTATACCTCAGACCACACTAACCACCCAAGCGAAAGCTGGAAACAAGCCTAACTTAACCACTACACCTCCTACAACAACCAGAGGTCTTTCAACTACAACACCAACAATTATAAATAAAGACCTAAAAGCCTGAACAATATAGTAATACAACACCCTCCCTATCCGATCATCAGACCAAACTAAATAAGTCATAGTTAAAATAAGACCTAACTCCAAAGCACCCCACACAACAATATAACTCGACCTAACTAAACCACTCGCAAGCACCCCCAAATACATAACCCACAATAATAAAACTCTGACCCCACCTGCCCACACCGAAAGCCCCTAAAACTAATTAGGCCTTAAGGATTAGTAGTCCCCGACTAGCTCCCATGGGAGCCCTAACAACAAGATAACAGCCTGTACACTCTCCCAAAGTAATAGCCAAACGGCCAGCTTATAATTCGTAATTATAATCGAACTCTCGAATTACTCCAACCCCCATTCTCACAAAAGCAATTCATGAAGTTTAAATAACCTACAGGATTACATACAATACCAATACAAACCTAAATAAACAAATAATCAAACAACATCAACAAAATGCCAATACCAAACAATAGCCTCTCCCTTCCAAAACCTTACATACCTAGACCCCAGATAAAAAACAAGTAATATAAAAAGTAGTGAGTTCAACACAACCCCTATAATTACATGCAACCCATGAAAACCTGTAATAAAATAGAACAATCTACCACCCACACCGTCAAACAAGCTAAAAGAATTCTCATACCACTCCCCTCCCTGAATCACAACAAACCCTAACCCTAAAGCAACAGTCACCCCGACCCAAAAGATAGCCTCCTTTTGAATACCTGTGTGAATCAACTGATGTGCTAAAGTAATAGTAACACCAGAACTTAACAACACTACCCTAATTAGTATCGGAACACCAAACATATCAACCTCTACCAACCTATCCCACCTGTCAACAGTATAAAATGCACTCACCAATAAACTTGAAAAGAACATAAACTCCGAAAAGATAAACAATAAAATAGCAAAACCCGAACCACCCAAAAAATACTCATTAAAATCAGCACCCATCCGTTTTAACTGGTCCTCTCCCGCCCATCAAAGTAAAGCCAATACGATAAGAAATGCCCCTCTTACTCAACCCAAAATAACTCCACAACACAAACCTAAAACAACAAGAAGAATCCCACATCTAACAACAAATGGCCACACCCTAATTACTAACACCACACCCCTTCGACATGAACAAAATCTTAACCCTTAAAACTTGCAATTTTATGTTGTTCCTCAACTACAGACTTAAAACATAAAATCACCCAACCTTACAGCCTCCACTACAATAGGCATAAAACTATGCAGCACCCCACAAAGCTCAGAACATTGACCATAAAAAACACCACACCCTAAAATCTCCGTAGTAATCTGATTCAATCGCCCTGGGATACAATCCACCTTAACCCCTAACGCCGGAACAGCTCATGAATGAATCACATCTGCAGATGTCGTTCTCAAACTAACACTCTCAAACCTAGGTACCACTAAACGATTGTCCACATCCAATAAACGAAAACCAGTCTCTGCCACCCCCAGCATGTAAGAATCAAACGAGCTAGTCCCCCTAAAATACTCCCAATACCACTGATGCGCAACAATTACAACCGACACGTCACAGTCCGGAGTTACATCCCTCATATACAACAAAACTATCGAAGGATAAGCCATAAAAACCAATAAAATCATAGGCAACAAAGTCCAAACAAACTCCAATAAAAATACCCTACCCACATCACGATCTCCCCCACGACCATACTTCACACTCTCCATAACCACCAATACAACAACAAACCAAAAAATAAACAACCTTAAGCCCATAACATAATCATTAAACTGAACAGCACCCTCTATAAACAAACTAAACCCATCTGTCAAACCGCTATTACCCCAATGCATCACTGTCAAACTAATCTCGGCATCTTCAATGCCACACTTTACATAAGCTACATTAACAACCCCACTTTCAAGTAGAATCACTATGTTACGACTTATACCCTAAGGGTATTGACGGGCGATATGTACTCACACCTGATCCATTCATACAACTTTCACTACTCGTAAATCCTTTAATACGATTACACAAAAAACTCAGACTTTAAACATAGCCAACCCCTATAAAATTTGCATAAAACCGATAATCAGTTTACACAATCATACAAGAAATGACAACCTAGCCTCCCACTGGTTAATTATCCTATCTAAGTCCCCCTACCTATCAGGTTTACCGCCACACTGTTTAGATATTCCCCATATTTTAACTATACCACAACTACACAGGTATCTAATCTGTTTCGGATATAACGCACTTAAATCTCACTCACCACAGACCTCGCATTTCACCACTCATCTGACATATTTGAGTAAAACATTAAACTACTAAGCTACCTAATCGTATAACCGCAGCTGCTGGCACAATTTTCACTAGACCCTCTGTCAAAACTACTTTTACTTCCATAAAATAAATTTACACCTTAGCAACACCTGAATTGTTCTACTAAAGAATTAAACAACTGCTTAATTTTAATAAAGTCAACTAAAATTGGAATAAAATCTCAGGAATATGAATCCTAAAGCCACCTAGCCCGACCCCAAAAAAAATTCCTTTATATGGAAAATAACGCCCATACCAAATTTAGTATTAAAATTTTAACCTCCAAAAAACAACGATTTTGGTTTAAAAGATAGGTTTTTGTAATACATACTTTCAAAACACTACCAGCTAAAATTTGAATGAAAAAACTACATAACCCACCATAATAGGCTACCTTAAACTTCATATTATCCTAAAGCTAGAACGCTCTTTCCCCAAAACTCAGTTCCTTTTATGCTATCAAAATATCCTAAAAATGAAGGCACGTACATAGTACATTTGAAAGACTCATCTAAAACACCTATACCCTGTTTTTACATATTTAACATCAATAAACACCCGTAATCAGGCTTCAGGGCAACTATTCTACTATTAAAGCAAATCCCAACAAAAACCACAAAAACACACTAACAAGCCTAATTTTTCAACCTCAAAGCATGTTTATATCATACCGCCTACGCGGTAAAGACAACCGCAATAACACCAAAAACACAACCATTACCATAGCAGATAATATAGCAACAGCCCAACCTCTTACACCCCAAATTACCAATGACAACAACACAGAATAAAACCTCATAACCCCATACTCTATCATAAACAACAAACTAAACCTCAACCCCCCCATCTCAGTAGCTAAACCTGAGACCAGCTCAGACTCCCCCTCCACAAAATCCACTGGAGTACGATTACTCTCCATAACCACAGCCACTAACAAAAACAAAAAAACAACACTCCCCAGAACGGGACTCAACCTTAATAAGGCCCTCCCTCTCCTCCTATATAATATTACAACCAAAAGCCCGACAACCATAACCCCCTCATAAGAAACCACCTGCGCCAAATTACGAACCCTCCCCACCATCCTATACTTACCCCCTGTCAAATATCCGCTAACAAAAAAACTGACACCAACCAACCTAGCAAGCAACACAACATAAAACAAAACAAAACCTAAACCAAAACTCCCCCAAAAAGCCCCTAACACAAACCATAAACACAACACTAAAAACAAACCCATACTAGGAGAACCCCACATCCTAAACAGTCCACTCACTCTCTCTCCTCAAAAACCTTTCATAAACAGCTTCAACCCGTCCAAAAGAGGTTGCATCAGCCCCCACAAAACAGCCTTATTCGGTCCCTTACGTAACTGACCATACCCCAAAATCTTACGCTCTAATAAAGTAAAATAACCCAACAACACAAGAACTAAAAGAACCTCCACCAAAAAATAAACGACAAAACCCATTAGCCCTCCTTATAAACAACACCTAAAGAACCAAATATTACCATCAATACTATTACACCAAAATAAATCAAAGTAAACACAAAACCCGCTATCTCATAAGGATATTCAACCATCTCTCCTCCTAACAAAGTTAACCTGACAAACCTAACACCAAAACCAACAACCATTACTTTCCAATAAACAAGACCCACTTTACGATAAACCCCATAGCCCCCACCAAATACCAAAAATGCCAACCCCAATACCGCCATAACTATCAAAACTACACCCCCTAGCTTACTCGACACCGAACGTAAAATACAATAAACAAATAAAAAATATCACTCCGGCTTAATATGTAAAGGAGTCTTAACAAACCTCACCTCCTCAAAATTGGCACTGTCCATCATCAAATAAGGACCACACAAAACTAAAAGCCAATACAATAAAACAATAAAAACTAAACCAAAAACATCCTTAAAAGTAAACAACTGATGGAAATCCACCTTATCCACACTACTAGTAACCCCCAAAGGATTCGAACTACCCTCCTCATGCAAAGATACTATATGATAAGCAACTACCACTATAACACCTAACCCCAACAAATAATGCAACCTATAAAAACGGCTAAGAGTCCTAACTCTTGCTCTTCCACCACCCCACAACCACTCTATCAAATACACCCCTACATACGGCACAGCACCAAATATCCTAGTAACAACAGTTATCCCCCAATACGACATAGACCCCCACGGCAACACATAACCCAAAAAAGAAACCCCCATCAACATCAATAAAACAACTAACCCTCTCAATCAAACTGAAGTTTTACTAAACCTCCCATAAATTAACCCCCGAAAAGTATGAAGATACAAACAAATAAAAAATACCCTAACACCCGAACTGTGAATAAAACGAACAAGCCACCCATAACCAACATCCTGCATAATATAAACAACCGACCAAAAGGACCCATCCACCCCAACACTATAAAACAAAGACAACACTAAACCCCTTAACACCTGAATAAGATACACAAATCCTAACCTAACACCAAAACCAAACCAATAATTCAAATTAACAGGCGTAGGTAGATCTAACAGAAACCCTTTCACTATCTTCACATACATACTCTTAGCCAACCGTACAACCACTCACAGTTACAACCTCAGACCCCCAAAGCCTATATTCTAAAAACTAAACTATGTTAGCTAAAACACTCTCCAAAGCTTAAATCTGGCACATAAAATCTGCCACATTAGCCTAAAACACTACACCAAAACACAACCCTACTAAAACAACTATAAACACTAAATACCAATCTAATGACCTTAACAATCTAACCACATATTCTCCCAACAACCCAAATACTGCTAACACACCATCAACTAGTCCTAACAATCAACAATTCTCAAACCCCTGAACAGCCCTAAAAACGAAATAAGAAAACACGGCTAAAAGATACTGATACATCCCCTGAATATAAACCCTAAAACCCCTACCAACAAAATACCGACCCACCAAAAACCAAACAATAGCAACCCTCAAAACTAAACACCAAAACATAAATTTCTCCCTAACCCCCAATACACAAACCCTAACTCCCCAATTAACCCACAAACCACACACCAGACCCAAAACACTGCCCATAATTCTCCCCGCACAAACAACCCCGACTATAAGACCCTTTAACCCAACCCAATCTAAAACCAATGGCATTTTAACCAGCCTATCACTCATCACCCTAACCAATAACTTAAAGCTATACACACCCCTAGTAGCCAAACCCGCTATAACAACCAACCATACAATTAAACCTAAAGACTGAAACACCAGATACTCCATAAAACCATCCTTAGTAAACCACCCCCTAAAATAAGTCCAACCAATAAGACTTAAAAGACTCCTAAGGATAAAAACACCAACAACCCCGCCTGCAACTCCCCCCATACTAAATCCCCGATAATCCTGATCATGACAAACAATTATAATCACAAAGCCCACTCCAATAAACAACAAACTCTTAAAAAAAGCATGTAACTCCATATGTACACCCATAAACATTCACCCGACCCAAAAAGCCATACATAACATTAACCCTAAATGCATCCTAGTAGAATAAGCTACTACCTTCTTAAAATCCATCTCACACACTGAGCTCAGCCCAGCAGACAACAAAGTCGCCACCCCCATTAACCCTAACACAAAAATTAAAACAGGACCCAATGCCTCCTCCATAAACCAACACACAAATAAACCAGCAATAACTAAAGTAGAAGAATGAACTAGAGCTGAAACTGGAGTTGGTGCCGCCATAGCCAGAGGCAACCAACACCCAAAAGGTCTCTGAGCACTCTTAGTTAGTACACAAGCACTCACCATAACCCCACACAACCACAAGCACAAAACATCAAACCCCCATAAAACACCACACAACAACCATAACCCCCAAAACAACAAAACAAGCCCAACATCACCTACACGATTAATCAGCACCGTCGTTAAAGCCCTACCCCAACTAGACCGCGTACAATAATACCCAATTAAAATAAAACTAACTACCCCTAAAATCTCCCACCCTACCAACAAATTGTACAACCCGCCTCTTAATAGTATGACAATGACCCCTCCCACAAACAATATTACTAACCAGCTAAAACTACCAGACATACCACTACTCATATAATAAGAACCGAATAACCTTACCATTAAATAAACAATCACTAACACCCCTACCATCACATACCCCTTATCCCCGAACAAGTAACTAAAACCATAAATCTCGTCAGTCACCCCAACCATACCCCATCTTAAAAAGACCCCTACCCACAGCCTGTAAACAACGACCCTAACCATCGCCCAAATTAACAAACCCGTCAAAGAAAACACCCCCCTAAGAACACCCACCACTACAAACTAAACGCCTCCCTAACCACAATAGGTCATACACAAATACTTAGCCTGTACATCAACAAACCCAAACCAACCAACCCTACTACCCTAATTGAAAACAAAACCCCACTAGCCAAAACAACACCAGAAACGACCCCTCTGTCCACATCAATTCCAGCTCTTCTTAAAACTATCACAACATACAAATTGAACAAACAACCCAAAAACATTAAAAACCTAACCAAAATCCAACCTAAACCCCATAACCCACAAACACCAAAAACAATCTCTAACTCCCCTAGCATATTACCCCTAATTGGAAAACCTACATTCAAAACTAACCCTACAATCAGTATTATCCCCCAAACACTTAAAAAATCAATCGCACCCCTCAATAAGATCAATCTGCGCCTCTGACATAAATCACCCAGACTACCCGCTATAATAAACAACCCCCCAGACACCACTCCATGTATCAACATAACTAAAAGTAACCCACGCCAACCCCTTACTAAACCAAAACCGCCTAACCAAACGACCCCTCCTATATGAACCACAGAAGAATAAGCAACCACCAACTTAAAGTCAGTCCCCATTAAACACAACACACAACACACAACAGCCCCTAACAAAGCCCACAACCAAAAAATCTCCCCCAACCCAACACACCAAGCACCCTCCCTACGCAAACGTCACAACCCGTAAACACCCATCTTAATTATAACAGCAGCCAACACCACAGAACCCCAAGTTGGAGCCTCAACATGAACTTTAGGTAACCAGCTATGCAACCCATAAATAGGAACTTTAACCAATAAACCTATCACAACCAACAACAAACCCACTCCACCAATCCATAATAACCCTCACTCCCCCATAACCAACCTCTGTCCTTCCCCCAAACACACCAACAACACTACAACCAGGGGTACAGAAAACAAGACTATATACACCAACAAATATAATACACTCCCCAACCGCTCGTAATAACCCCCAAATAAAATCACAGCAACCATCAACGGAACTACTCTGCCCTCGTATACCACATAAAACCCCAACCAAGAATCCACCAAAAAAACAACCCTCAACAATACCATTAGAACCCCAGACACCAAAACCTCCTTACCAAAACGCCCCCCACAATCACGAACATAAATCCCACTCATTAAAACCCAGACCCCCAAACCTAACAGTAAAAGACCCCCGCACAACTTATCTAAATACAAAAACAGACCTTCGTAAAAAAAACCCACTCCAACACAAAATTTTAAAATAAAAACATACCACAAAACGAGTGCAATTAGACCACCCCCAAAAAATAAATTTTTTAAAAGACCCCCCATCATTAAAAAAAATCAACTTACCAAAAACCTAATGAAGATACACACATTTTATTGACCCCAAAACACCGCAATCCCGCAACATACGTCCTGAGGACGACCGAAACGACAACAACTCTAACACAGACACCAAAAAACAACAATACCTCACAATTTCAGTATGTGAAGAAACCCCTAACTAGACATACTAAAAACACGAAGATAATTCCCTCCAACCTCACCAGCAACCTAATCAGACCAACCCTCTTAATAACCATCACACCCACCACACACATAAGGACAAGACCCACAATCTGCCATCATTTACCTGTTTTCAAAACAAGCCCCACCGGCTAACAGACCAGAAACAACCTTAAATTTACAAAATTCACATTCTCCTTAAAATACCCTGAAACTTTACTACACCTTGATTACGAAAAAATCACATGCAAAACACCCCGCAAAGATGTCCGCCTCAACCCCCAACTCAAAAAGCTGGTACTCAAAGAGCTACACAAACTATCAAAAGGAAAACCCCCAACTTAATGTAAATAAGCCATTCAACAGAACTTTTTCGACCGCAATTTCAACTCATCATTACATGCCTAAAATAATACATATAGATGTACCAAAAGTTATAGCTAATAATAAATTTTACCCACCAGCTAATTATAAAAGGATAGATGGTAGGAGGAGAGAGGGGGGGGGGGGTCTACGTCAATCAAACACGACCCCCCTATCCCCTCTCCCTCCATCTGTATAAAGAAATCCCCTACGGGGATTTCTACTCCATACATAAAGATATTACTACTTATATAGCCCTATATATAATATAGCCATATCACATACTAATAATATAATATATACATAATACAACATTACTATATACTCTGCTACTATATTAGTGTCCAGAGAATAACATTATATATACTCTGTTACTATATATTACTCTAGTTCATCCCCCCATAATATAAACAGTTATTATTATTCTAATAGCTATATAAGACATACTATTATTGCCCCCCTTTCCCCCCATTGCAATTTAATTTTACAAAAAAAATTCATTTCATTCAGTCTATTCTATGTAGCCCCCAAATTTGAAAGACCACTTTTCAAAAAAAGAGATTACATAGACTTTTTAGTAAGTGGAACGAATTCCACGATAAATTTTAACGCCAATCTATCAGAAACCAATTAGAACCGGATTTCTAAACATTTTACAAAAAAAAGTGGTTTATCAAAAACACAAAACTTAATTTTTAAGAAGATGTGCTAAAAACCAGACGTAATCGATACAACGCTTAAAACATGAATACACGACTTTTCTGCAAAAATTTATAGGAATCCGAATCAAACTAGAACTACAACTGTTTCTTAAATCTTGAAAATTTAAAGTTTTAAATAACCTAAGTTCTAAACAAAACCAGTCCAACCTCCCAACGAACCACTCATACAACGTCCCAACGACATAAACCCAAACAACAACCAATATAACCCCATACAAAATCTCGCCAAAACCTCCCAGTCTCAGGGGTGTGGTAAGGAGGACCGCCGTCTCTAAGTCCAGTAATAAAAACACAACAGCCAGGACAAAAAACCGTACAGAGAGACTATCCATCTCTTTGCTCAGAGTTATAAACCCCCTCTCAAAACTTCTCTCACACCCAACTATTAACCCCTCCCGACTACCAATGGCCAACCTAGTCAACACAACAACAAACACTAGTAAAAAACAAATACCTAAACTAATAAAAACAACCACTAGTCTAAATATACAGTCACAAGTATTGAAAAAATACCAGCCTGTAATACACAAACAAAAAACTCAAGTAAACCTAAAACTCAACCAAAAATAAAAACTCCCACGCCTCAAAACAGTCCCCTCCCTCTTAACAAACCCATTATTGTCATTAAGACATGTCCCCTTGTAATATTTGTAGATAAACGAACTCTAAGCGTTAAAGGCCGGATAAGGACCCTAAAAGCCTCCAAAAAAGGTAGAACTAAACCTAACACACCCCTAACACCCATAACGCAAAAATGGGATAAATAATCAGAACCCCTCACCAACTTTGGCTTAGGCATTTCTCCCCACAATCAGACAATAATACCAATAACACCCACCAAACCATAACCTATCCTACAACTAAGCCCTCGAAACATCCCAATTAGATTATCCAACCCCCAGACACCACATAAACCTAAACAACCCAAAAACACCCACAACCGGAGCTCTGTTACATCTTTCGACCCCTTAAAACCAAAACCACTTACTTCAAGCCAAAGCCCCAAACACAACCTTCTAATAACCAGTAAAACTACCAACTTACAACACAGAGTATTCAACACTCCCCTGTACATGAGCCAAATCCGACCTAAAGCCTACAAACCAACCTCCAGAGACAAACTCCGCTACAATAGCCCATATTCTAAACACCAAAACCATAACCACACCTGTACCAACCTGGGGTCAGACAAACCCCTATCCTATTAGACTACTACAAGAAGACCTACGTATAGTACCCCTATGGCCATACAACACTCAATTGACATTAACCATAACCCACAACAATGCCGGAGCTGTAATTAGAGCTACCATGTAGCCCCCTCTCCTAAGAACAAAAACACTAATCGCCCTAGGATCCCTATAAACCCGTCCGACTAAACCCAATAACCCCACAAAAGCAAGCCCGATACAAACCACAAACCCACCTCCACCAGACCTTACAGCACTACCAGACCCCCTCACATAAACTAGAAGAATAAAAATTCCCCCTAAATAAACCAACCTCAAAATAATCCAGTACACTCTAAAACCACCTAATAGAAAAACAGACCTAAAGCCCACTAAGCCCGCAACCCAAATAGACATCCAGACCCCACTCACTAACCTCTCAACTATACCACTAACAAAAACCCAAAACAGAACAACAAGTTTCCCCACAATCAGATACCTCTCATAAACCTAAATTACACACATACTTCTGCCAACCTGACACTATAATTATTATAGCCCCCGCCCCCTTTCGTACTACAAGGACTTATTTTAAGATTAGAACCGATCTGGCTTACACCGATCTAAACTCAGATCACGTAACCTACAAAAGTCGAACAGACTCTATCAAGGATGATCCAACATCGAGGTAGTAACCCTCTCTACTAAAACGATTACCCTGTTACCCCCGGAGTAACTAAAACAAATGAAACCTAAATTTTCACCTATTGCCCCAACAAAACAAAACACTATTATAAAGCTTCCGGGGTCTTTCCGTCTTTATTCTCCCATAGGCATTTTCACCTATAAACAAATTCAATATACCACTTAACACCCCATCCAAGTCATTACCCCTTTCATACCAGACTGCAATTGACAGCCTATTTATTATGCTACCTTAGCACAGTCAACTTACTGCGGCCATTCAAATACACCATCGGGCAGGGACTACCCGCTATACAGCGGAAAATGTTTTTAGTAAACATTTGCTCGAACCCTGAGTTCATAAAGCAGTTCGCCCTCAAATAAATCTATTAACTCATTACTAATAACCAGATTCTACTTATCCCCAAAGCTAGAGACATCTACGACCTAATACCACCCAGATTCAACACCCACCTAAGATATAATAACAATCTAATATTATAACCATTGCATAAAACCTGAAAGCAGTTAGACCCCAAAACCAGCTTTCCTGGCCCAACAACCACATATACCATAAACGATAACATCTCATTACATTAAACACTAATCCTGGGATTTCTCCCAAAACAGCACCTAAAGATCTTATGGTTTGGGGAAACACCCTAAACCTACTATCCCGGACCCCTTATACAAAAGGTAGAAACCCCCATTCATAGACTCAATCTATTTAAATACAACACTTAAAATTCTACCAAATCTCTTAACCTGCACTAATCAGCCACCCCTTTTATTTACAATAAAACATTCTCATAAACTACCCGATCGTGTTATTGGTACTTATCGAAAAACCAAATTCTTCTCTAACCAACTAGTCACATAGCCTGACAATTGGAAATTGCCTGTACACCTATACTAAGTAACTAAAGACTTCCTACTACAACACCCTCTAAATTATCATGATAAGCTACCCTAGTTCCCTTACTCCACTCCAAATTTGCAACCCTGCGCAAACTCCTTACTACAACACGCTTCTCAGATAAACCCTCATATAAAACCCAAACATACAACAAGACACCAACCAACCTAATAAAAGAACCAGCCCTAGACAACCTGTTTCAAAACTCCATCCTATCAGGATAATCTACATAACGACGTGGCATCCCCATTAAACCTAAAACAAACTGACTAAAGAATGTTAAATTAACTCCAGCAAAAATAAGGTAGAAATGAACTTTAAGCAAAAACTCATTCAGCTGAACCCCCAAAACCAAAGGAATCCAATAATTCAACCCAACAATCATCGAAAATACTACCCCCATACTCAATACATAATGAAAATGAGCTACAATATAGTATGTATCATGAAACATAATATCCAACCTAGAATTAGAAATAATTACCCCTGTCAACCCTCCCACTACAAACATAAAAATAAAGCCTAAAACCCACAAAGCTATAGACCTCCTTACTACAACCAACCCATACATAGAAGCTAACCAACTAAAAATCTTAATCCCAGTCGGTACAGCGATAGTCATTGAAGCAGCCGTAAAATAAGCACGAGTATCAATGTCAAGACCAACAGTAAACATATGATGAGCTCAAACTAAACAACCTAAACCCCCAATACTTACTATAGCGTACACCATCCCTAAATACCCAAATACTTCGAACTTACCCCCTAATTCACAAACTACATGTGAAATTATCCCAAACCCTGGCAAGATTAAAATATAAACCTCTGGGTGACCAAAAAACCAAAACAAATGCTGATACAACAAAGGACTCCCGCCCCCTCTAGGATCAAAAAACCTTGTACTAAAATTACGATCCAACAATAGTATAGTTAAAGCTGCCGCTAAAACAGGAACCGTTAACAAAACAAGCACAGCTGTTACCAACAAAGCCCACACTAATAATGGCAACTGCTCAACCCTGCCAGAAGACTTGCTCCCAACAACTCCCGTAACAACAATATTAATTGACCCTAAAATAGAAGATAACCCTGCAATATGTAAACTCAAAATTATCAAATCCACAGAAACACTAGATCTGTAATCCCTTAACATTAAAGGGGGATACATCGTCCAACCAGCCGTACCACCTTTAATAAGCATAGAACACATAAACAATAACAAGGCACTCGGCACTATTAAAAACCTCAAGTTATTCAAACGAGGCAAAGCTATATCCTCTAAACCTATTATAACAGGTATCAACCAATTACCAAAACCGCCCATAAACATAGGTATTACAAGAAAAAATAACATTATAACACCATGCCTGGTAACAACCAAATTATATAAATACTCATCCCCTATCCACTGCCCACCAGAACCCAACTCTAATCGAATAACTAATCTCAAACTAAATCCTATTACACCCCTCCACAACCTAACCAGAACATATATCAAACCAATATCCTTATGGTTCATAGACATAAATCAACGAAGCACAATCAA